TTCTCTGTTACAACACGACAATTCTAATTTGAAATCGAAAGTCTTTGAATAAAATAAGAAGAATATGGAATATTTCAATTTTATTTCCGAGGGATTGTAGTTCAATTGGTCAGAGCACCGCCCTGTCAAGGCGGAAGCTGCGGGTTCGAGCCCCGTCAGTCCCGACAGATCCAATAAAAAAATACATCAATACATCTCTCCATTTTTTTGTGAAGGGTGGTACAAATAGCAGAATTTCATTTCCAACGGAAATACCCCCTTTTTTTTCATTTGGAATTGGGATGATTTCTTTGTCGTTGTTTAGAATCAATGGTAAATGGAAAGGCGTTTAGATGATACTTCATCAGATGATTGTACAAAGAAGGCGGCAGGTTGTATAAAATAATATGAAATAAAAATAGAAATGAAAGTCATTTTTGATTGGATCTGGAATCCACTTTTGAATTCGGTATGGGTAAAAGGTCTTCCTATGTTATACTATTTAATTCTTTACGATGAATCGATTTGATAGGTTAGATATTGTTATTCATGATATTGATCCGGTTCGATTACATCGAGATGTAATTCATCCCATTGAATTTACAGACGAAATCTTTATCATCTCTATGGGATTAAATCCCGAGTTATTGCGAATTAAACAAAAATGAAGTAATGCTATTATGGAAGTAAATATTCTCGCATTTATTGCTACTGCACTGTTCATTCTAGTCCCTACTGCTTTTTTACTTATAATATACGTAAAAACAGTAAGTCAAAGTGATTAATTTGGATTAAACTTGACCCTTTGGTTCTTATCAATGATTGAAGAAAAAAAAGAAAAGGGTTCAAATTTCGCGTCTTAAACGAAATGAGTGAATCATAATTAGCAGTATTTTATGAGATCTGTATTCTATAAGAGACGATAGTATGGTAGAAAGAAAAATATTTTTCTTTCTACCATACTATCTAATATGATTATTGTACTTATAAGGTTTACTATATGAAGATATAGGTTAATTTGATATAGACCAATATACATTATTATTTTCATATATATAGATATATATTACATATCTAATGTACATAGTATCCCAATTTTCTTTCTTTTATTCATCCATTTCTATTTGATTCTGTTTAATTTTTCTTGATTCCAATTAATCAGAAATAATTGAAAAATAACTCTTACGATTCTAATTCCTAAATTGATTCTTTTTTTTTTAGTATGAATCCCGATATCCATTGAAAGCACGAATCAATGAAAAAAAAAAGCTTTGTAAAACGGTCTATAAAAATTTGAGATTACTAAACTCAATTAGTAGGACTTCTAGAGCCCACTTCTTCCCCATACTACAAGCGAAAGGGAAAATGTAAAGACTACCATTAAAGCAGCCCAAGCGAGACTTACTATATCCATGTAAATTATGTCCTCTATCTCTATCAATATGAAGAAATTATTCAATTATTGTTCACTAATAATAGTAAAATAACTGGCGGAGAGTCAAAAAGGAATAAGGAATTCGGACTTAACATCGTTGATGAAAGAATCCAATTCTAACAGGTTCTTATAAAATTTCGAGTAGAATGGGATAAAGATTAAACACACGCAAAATTCGTGGGGGCTGCTTTTGAAGTATCAAAGGAATGTTACTAACATGTAGGAATAATAAGACCCATTTTTTTTTGTTACCTTTCATTACAGTCTTCGATTGGACCTATGAAGAAAAAATCGAAGGGGTTCTATTACGTTCTTGACTCGAAGTTACTGAAAGATCAAAATTAATTTGATTTCTAACTATCTAATTTAGAATAACTCATTTTGAATAATAATATATAAAAAACTATATAAATAAAATAAGAGTGAAATAGAAAAGAAATAAGTAAAAGACAATTTTCCATTTAATCGAATTAAAATTGAATAAATGCCGGAGTATTCAAAGACTTTCAGGAGTATGTATACAAAACATCTCTCGTTCCCTATGCAAGAGAGAATAAAATTTAATTAGATTATCCCTCCGGATATCCAATAATTTGTAGACACTCCATTAGTAGGCTATCGTATCAAGATTGATTAGTTCTTTTTCACTACTAGTGAAACCCTAGCGCAAGTATTTACAGCATTTTAGAGAACCCCGAATGCTTATAATCAAGCAAATACCAAGAGTCCCTTTCTTCCACTTACTTCTGGTGGAAAAAAATTGTCAAGTTATATCATAAAAACAGGATAAGGTATTTCGATTCTTTTGTTGATCAGGCGACACCCGGATTTGAACTGGGGAAAAGAGGATTTGCAGTCCCCCGCCTTACCGCTCGGCCATGCCGCCAAAACGATACAAAATATATAAAAAAATTCCCCTTACCCTTTTTTATTGTACTTAGATTCTATTTTGAATCCTGTTTTCCTTAATCCCTTGTCTAAAAGACATCTTTTTTTTGTTTGGATCCACCCCCCGGTTGATTATATAGTATCTTAAAACACACAATATCTTAAAACTTTCCTTGTATTTTCTATTGAAAAACCACA